TGGTTATTTCATATCCTCCTTTTTCTTTACGTACTATTTTACTTACTATACCCGCGGATGTAGCATTATAGACTGTATTGTTACTCTTGCTCCCATCAGGATAAATTTGACCCCTTCCTCTATTCCCACCTACATATATGGGATATTTTAAGAAGTGAACATCTTTCCTTGTAGCAGGATCGGGGGAAAGAATGGGAAAGACGATTTCACTATATTTCTTACCGGGAACAGGACCTATCACAATAATATTATTTTTATTTGGACGATAACTCTGAAAAGAAAGATTTCCTATCTTTTCTTTCACCTCAGGAGAAATACGATCGGAGGGAGCTAATTCGAATCCTTCAGGTAAAATAAGAACAGCCCCCACATTCAAAGCCCCCCTTTTACCATTGGCAAGAACTTGTTTCAGTTGCATATCATAAGGGATTCGAACAACTGCTTCAAATACAGTATCAGGAAGCACCGCTTGCGGAACTTCAATATCCACGGGCTTATTAGCTAAATGGCAATTGGCACATACAATTCGTCCAGTTGCTTCTCGTGGGTTTTCATAACCCTGCTGCGCAAAAATGGGATATGCATTTGAAATGGATGCCCAAGTTATTACATATATCATGATTGATACAGAAATGGGTCGAGACATCTTTTCCCTTACCCAAGAAAAAGTATTTTTTTTTTGCATGTCCAATCATTGATTTCGGAATTTTTACAATAAATCATATAGGTAGCTGGTAGCGTTCCCTATACATGAGTTTGTAGTTTGTCATTGTACTGGAATAATTGTACTAGAATATAGGACGAATACCTTGAACAGATAAAAGTATAAAGAATTAAATAAGATGGAAAATGCTTTCTTTATACATGAGGAAAGATTCTGATTTGATTAATATGATCAGATCAAATGAGTTCTTCATTCATTCATTGAATGATAAATCACTACAAGCGAAGGAGATACACGATTTAAATAATGAAAGATCCAATACTTCACAATTGTATCTAGAATAACCGGAAAAGTGGAAACAAGACCAGATATAATCTGGTCGTTATGATCTAATCCAAAATCATTGTAGACCGAACCAATCATTAGTTCCCAACCATGGGTTGAGTGAAATCCAATCCATAAATCAGTAACTAAAAGAATCAAAAAAGCTTTTATTGTATCACTTAAGTTATAAAGTAATTCTTGAACGCAAGAATTAAGAATGACAAGTTCTTCATTACTCAGAATAAAATAACCACTTAGAATAGCGAAACAAATTATATTTGTCGAGAAATGCAAAATGATATGAAGATCATATTCATTCTGTGTTTTAACCAATTGTAGGGTTTCCTTGTGTATTCCTATATGAAGTTTTTGCATATCCGTCTCTGGGTATTCCTTTATCATTTCGTCCAATAGGAATAGTTCTTCTAATTCTATGAATTTTTCTAGAACGTTTTTCTCTTGAATATGATTCAAGAAAATTTCGGATTGCCTAGTATTCCACCAATTAGTAACCCAAGGTTCCAGACATTTATTAAATGAGAGAGAGACCCACCAGGGCAAAAATACTATAGATACAAGATATAGGAGGGGGGCCAATGCTTTCTGTTTTTTCATTTTTCTTTTTGAATTGAATTATTTATTAATTATTAATGAACCCGCTTTATTCGTCGACTTTATTTGATCTGAGATCTCTATGAAGTACAAATTCTATTATAATTCTATAATAAGGTATTGACCTATGGATCTATTCCTTTCCTATTATTTTTTTGTAATAATTTCGTTTTTGTATTTAGAAGGAATATAGAAAGAGGAGGGCTCCTCTTTCGGATAAAAATGAAAAAAGAAATAAATAAAGTATCAATTCCAAGTCTTGGACCTAAAATGGATTAATATTACGAAAAAATGTTCAGATATATTTGATGAATCCATATTTTTTTTACATTAGATTAGTTTTTACATTAAATTAGACTTTGTCTTCTAGTATAAAGAATGAAGAAACCTCAGTTGTATTAAGAAGGGGGAATTAGCAAATTATTTCCCCCATGCTTAATTTATTCTTCAATTTCTTCTTCATTCACTTCAATTCATTTCAAAATACTTCAATTGGTACGCGCAAGAAATAGGCTAATTCAGCGGCTTTTTGTTCAATTTCTCGTGGAGTTAAATTCTCATCAGTACGAGTCAAGGGAATGGCTCCTTGACCTCTGATTTCCATATAAAGGACACGGCGAGAATAAAGACCCTCTTTAACCTCCATTCTGATTGATTGGATATCCTTTATAAGGAATCGAAGGAAGATGCGACGATTTATTCCAGGAAATCCCCAACGAAAAATACACACTATTCCTTCTTTTCTATCAAATCGGTCATAACCACTACCTATATTCCACAAAATTGTGCACCACAAATAGGAGCTAATGAAAAAGCCTGCAATCCCATAGAAAGACATCACGATTCCTTGTGGAAAAAAAAGGATTTCCGGAGAAGGAAATCCGGATATCAAATTCCTACCAAGATAGCTAGAAGTTCCAACCATTAAGAATCCTAGTGAACCTAAAAAAAGGATACAGGCCCAGCAAAAATTACTTGTTTTTCGAGACCCTGTTATAAATTCTATCCATATATGTTCTGATCGCCAGTTCATATTATAACTATACTAGATCCGGTTGCATTCGATTGGAATTGAGAGAATGAAATAACCCAAAAAATTTAAAACTTTATCTTTCTTGACCCCGAAGTCACTTTCATCAACTAGGAGTATTCTGATGTGAGACATTACGAGTAATTGGTTAGATACATTAACTTTCCATATAAAAAGATATTCGATGATCCATTTTGATTTTAAATCAACTATTCGCATAAATACATGTCATGTATTTATGCGAATATCATGGATCCACATGCATAACATAAAAGTTCTTTCATTTGTGTGTTCGGAAAGAACTACATATCGTACTATATTACTTATTAACTTAACATGAAATAAATATTTGGATTATCATCCAGTGTTGAAATAAATTGATAAGATTTCGTTCCACCGGTCTAGACAATCTTATTTTTTTGGACATGAAGAAATAAAGAAGCCATTGCAATTGCCGGAAATACTAAGCCTACTAAAGGTACAAAAATAGAAGGTAAGTTGAGATCTGTCATAGAATGGATGCCTCGATTTAATATTTCTATATATTTGATTTCTATCTATTATAAAGATGTCTTATGAGATATATAACTAATATCAATAAGTAATATCAATATTATATCCTATATCCTATTCATTTTTATATATTTTATATATTTCTATATATTCTATTAATTAGATTTGTAATTTATTTGTTTTATTAACTAAATATTTTATTAACTAAATACTAAATATATATATATATATGTTATATAAACTATATTTTATATAAACATAATAATTATAATGATAATTATCATAATAAACATAATAACATAAATATATTCCATATATTATATATAATATTAGATATATTCTATCTATATTCTAAAAATAAATACTATATAAATAAAACTATATAAATAAATAGAAAATATATATATATAAATATAAAAATATAAATCAAACATAAATTAATATATATATATATATAATATAAAATAAGTATATATATAAATAATATAAATAAAAATAATAAATAATAATTATCCCAAACCTCTGCCTCTTCTCTTATTTATTACAAGTACAAGTCGAATTTATGTAACAAAAAAACACCATTCTTCTTCATTTTTTGATTACAATGAGCTAAATACTAGTTTTGTACAAATATATTTCATTTTTATTTCACTTTTCAATTTTGACTCAAAGGAAAGAAACCGTGGAGCTGAAATAACTCACCCAGAACACCTTTTAAAAGATTACGTGGTACAATTAGGTCAAATAAGCCTTTATGGAATAAATACTCAGCTGCTTGTGAACCATCGGGTACTGTCTTATTCAATGTTTGTTCAATTACTCTTTTACCCGCAAATGCAATGTAGGCATTTGGTTCAGCAATAATGATATCTCCTAACATACCAAAACTCGCTGTTACTCCACCGGTTGTAGGAGAGGTAAGAATTGATACATAGAATAACTTTTTATCGAATTGATAATTATGTAAAGCAGAAGATATTTTAGCCATTTGCATCAAGCTCAAACTTCCTTCTTGCATGCGTGCTCCTCCAGAAGCACATACAATAATCACAGGTAGATATCGATTAGTAGCATACTCGATCAAACGGGTAATTTTCTCACCTACTACGGATCCCATACTACCTCCCATAAACTGAAAATCCATAACCCCAATTGCTATGGGAATACCGTTTAGTTGACCTATGCCTGTTTGAACAGCCTCAGTTAAACCTGTCTTTCGTTGATAAGAATCAATACGATCTTTATATGGTTCCTCCTCAGAATAAAATTCTATGGGATCCATCGAGACCATATCTTCATCCATAGGATCCCAAGTTCCCGGATCAATCGAAAGTTCGATTCTATTTGAACTATTCATTTTCAAATGATACCCACACTGTTCACAAATATGCATTTTTGACCTAAAAAATTTTTTATAATTTAATCCATAACAATTTTCGCATTGAACCCATAAGTGTCTGTATTTTTTATTTATATCAAAATCAGTGGATTTTCCTCTTATATTGAAATCATTTTCATTATTTCTAGTTCTTATACTAGAATTACCACTCTCACTAGCACTTATATTTTCAGTACAAATGAAGCTATAAATGTAACTGTCACTGGAATGATCAATACCATTCGAAATGGAACTAGTAATACCGACTTGAAAACGAAGATAACTATCAATGCAACTATTAATGTGATTATTCCAACTAGATTGGGTATCATACATATAATGATAATAATAGTGATCTTTTTTTTTCTTAAACCTATTATTAAAATAACTAGAAATAGAAAAAAAGCTTTCTACTTCATTCAGGAAAGAACTATCATTGTCAATCTCAAAAATCAGATTTTCAATATCAAAATATACAA